GCTAGCGTAGCTTAAACCAAAGCATGACACTGAAGATGTCAAGATAAATTCTAATAATATTTCGCAGGCACAAAGGTTTGGTCCTGACTTTACTATCAACTTTAACCCAATTTATACATGCAAGTCTCCGCATCCCCGTGAGAATGCCCTCAATCCCCTGCCCGGGGAAGAGGAGCGGGCATCAGGCGCACTCTTTGTTCCGCCCAAGACGCCTTGCTACGCCACCCCCCTAAGGGAATTCAGCAGTAATAGACATTAAGCCATAAGTGTAAACTTGACTTAGTTAGGGTTACTTAGGGCCGGTAAAATTCGTGCCAGCCACCGCGGTTATACGAAAGACCCTAGTTGCTAGCCACGGCGTAAAGGGTGGTTAAGGGTAACAACAAATAAAGCTAAAGACCCCCTAAGCCGTCATACGCATTCCGAGGGCACGAGACCCCTACACGAAGGTAGCTTTAAAAATATTCCTGACCCCACGAAAGCTAAGAAACAAACTGGGATTAGATACCCCACTATGCTTAGCCCTAAACCCAGATGTATAATTACACACACATCCGCCCGGGTACTACGAGCACAGCTTAAAACCCAAAGGACTTGGCGGTGTCTCAGACCCACCTAGAGGAGCCTGTTCTAAAACCGATACCCCCCGTTAAACCTCACCACTCCTTGTTCTCCCCGCCTATATACCGCCGTCGTCAGCTTACCCTGTGAAGGCCTAGCAGTAAGCAAAATGGGCCTACCCAAAAACGTCAGGTCGAGGTGTAGCGTACGGAGTGGGAAGAAATGGGCTACATTTTCTACATCTAGAATATTAAACGAATGGCACCATGAAATTAATGCCTGAAGGTGGATTTAGTAGTAAAAAACAAATAGAGCGTTCTTTTGAAACAGGCTCTGAGACGCGCACACACCGCCCGTCACTCTCCCCCCGCACACCCATAAAATATTCCTAATACATTAAATGTCAGCACGGGGAGGCAAGTCGTAACATGGTAAGTGTACCGGAAGGTGCACTTGGAATAATCAGGGCGTGGCTGAGACAGTCAAGCATCTCCCTTACACCGAGAAGACATCCATGCAAATTGGATCACCCTGAGCTAAACAGCTAGCTTAACCACCTAAATATCTAAAACAACATTAAAATATCTTAAAAACCCACAATATTCTAAATTAAAACATTTTACCGCCCCAGTATGTGTGACAGAAAAGGCTCTCAAAGCAATAATAAGAGTACCGCAAGGGAACGCTGAAAGAGAAATGAAACAAATCATCAAAGCACTATAAAGCAGAGACTAATCCTCGTACCTTTTGCATCATGATTTAGCCAGCCCCTCGAGCAAAGCGCACTTTAGTTCAAGACCCCGAAACTAAGTGAGCTACCCCGAGGCAGCCTATTAATTAGGGCCAACCCGTCTCTGTGGCAAAAGAGTGGGAAGACCTCCGGGTAGCGGTGATAAACCTACCGAACTTAGTTATAGCTGGTTGCCTAAGAAATGAATAGAAGTTCAGCCTCGCACTCCTCACCTCACAAACATTTATAATCCTACGAATCCGAGAAATCTGCAAGAGTTAGTCAAAGGGGGTACAGCCCCTTTGAAACAGGATACAACCTCTTCAGGAGGTTAAAGATTATACTAAATAAGATACACCGCTCCAGTGGGCCTAAAAGCAGCCACCTGAACAGAAAGCGTTAAAGCTCCGGCGGACCATAATCTGTTATCTAAATATTTTATCTTAAACCCCTAATAATATTAGGCCATTCCATGCCCACATGGAAAAGATACTGCTAAAATGAGTAATAAGAAGGACCCCCCCTTCTCCTAACCTACGTGTACGCTAAATCGGACTATCCACTAGCAATTAACGAACCCAACCAAAGAGGGCACTATGGTTACACTAAATAACAAGAAATTTCCATATACCCACATCGTTAACCCCACACCGGAAGGTTAATATAGGAAAGACTAAAAGAAAAGGAAGGAACTCGGCAAACATAAGCCTCGCCTGTTTACCAAAAACATCGCCTCCTGCAAAAATCAACGTATAGGAGGTCTTACCTGCCCAGTGACATGTTAAACGGCCGCGGTATTTTGACCGTGCGAAGGTAGCGCAATCACTTGTCTCTTAAATGGAGACCTGTATGAATGGTGGAACGAGGGCTTAACTGTCTCCCCTTTCAAGTCAATGAAATTGATCTGCCCGTGCAGAAGCGGACATAAATATACAAGACGAGAAGACCCTTTGGAGCTTAAGATAAAAGATCAACTATGTCAAAAACCCAGTTAAACTAAATAGCACCTGATCCTAGTCTTCAGTTGGGGCGACCACGGGAGAAAATAAAGCTCCCACGCGGACCGGGGTAACCACCCCAGAACCAAGAGAAACAACTCTAAGTCACAGAATTTCTGACCGAAAAGATCCGGCCACCCGCCGACCAGCGAACCAAGTTACCCTAGGGATAACAGCGCAATCCCCTTTCAGAGTCCATATCGACAAGGGGGTTTACGACCTCGATGTTGGATCAGGACATCCTAATGGTGCAGCCGCTATTAAGGGTTCGTTTGTTCAACGATTAAAGTCCTACGTGATCTGAGTTCAGACCGGAGTAATCCAGGTCAGTTTCTATCTGTAATGCCACTTTTCCTAGTACGAAAGGACCGGAAAAAGGGGGCCCATGCTACCAGCACGCCCCACCCCAACTTAATGACATCAACTAAATTAAACAAAGGGAAGCATAATCCCTCATCAAGATAAGATTATTAAGATGGCAGAGCCCGGTAATTGCAAAAGACCTAAGCCCTTTCAACCGGAGGTTCAAATCCTCCTCTTAATTATGATAACCCCTTTAATTACCCACATTATTAACCCCCTAACATATATTGTACCAGTTTTACTAGCAGTGGCTTTCCTAACTCTAATTGAACGTAAAGTCCTAGGGTACATACAACTACGTAAAGGCCCAAATGTAGTAGGCCCCTACGGTCTCCTACAACCAATTGCAGATGGTGTTAAATTATTTATTAAAGAACCCATTCGTCCTTCAACTTCTTCACCCCTCCTTTTTTTAACCACTCCTATGTTAGCCTTAACCCTAGCATTAATATTATGAGCCCCCATACCCCTCCCCTATCCCATAACTGACCTAAACCTAGGCATGCTATTCATTTTAGCCCTCTCCAGCCTGGCAGTTTATTCTATCCTCGGCTCAGGATGAGCCTCTAATTCAAAATATGCCCTCATCGGAGCCCTCCGAGCAGTTGCCCAAACCATCTCCTACGAAGTTAGCCTCGGCCTAATTCTTCTATCAATTATTATTTTTACAGGAGGTTTTACCCTTCAAATATTTAACATTACACAAGAAACCATTTGACTCCTAATTCCTGCCTGACCCCTAGCCGCTATATGATACATCTCCACCCTCGCAGAAACAAATCGTGCCCCCTTTGACCTCACAGAAGGAGAATCAGAGCTCGTATCAGGCTTTAACGTAGAATATGCTGGAGGCCCTTTTGCACTATTTTTCCTGGCCGAATATGCCAATATTCTCTTAATAAATACACTATCAGCTATCCTCTTTTTAGGCGCAACACACTTCCCCTATATCCCCGAATTAACTTCAGTCAGTATTATAACAAAAGCAGCCCTACTCTCCATACTATTTTTATGAGTTCGTGCTTCCTACCCCCGCTTTCGATACGACCAACTCATACATTTAGTATGAAAAAACTTCCTACCTTTAACCCTAGCCCTTATCCTATGACATGCTGCCCTCCCCATTGCACTTACAGGTTTACCTCCCCAACTATAATGGAGCTGTGCCTGAATACCCAAGGACCACTTTGATAGAGTGATTAATGAAGGTTAAAGTCCTTCCCGCTCCTTAGAAAGAAGGGACTCGAACCCATATTGTGGAGATCAAAACTCCAAGTGTTCCCGCTACACCACTTCCTAGTAAGATCAGCTAAATTAAGCTTTTGGGCCCATACCCCAAAAATGTAGGTTAAAATCCTTCTCTTACCAATGAGCCCCTACATTATCACAATCTTATTATCAAGTTTAGGCTTAGGTACAACCCTCACCTTTATGAGCTCCCACTGACTATTAGCCTGAATAGGCCTAGAAATTAATACTTTAGCAATTCTACCCCTAATAACTCAATATCACCACCCACGAGCAGTAGAAGCCGCCACCAAATACTTCCTAGCCCAAGCCGCAGCCGCGGCAACTATTCTATTTGCCAGCACTATTAATGCTTGAACTACAGGAGAATGAAATATTTCTTGTTTAACCCACCCCGTTGCAACCATTTTAATTATTATGGCACTAGCCCTTAAAGTAGGACTAGCCCCTGTACACTTCTGAATACCCCCCGTTATACAAGGCCTAAGTCTGATAACAGGATTAATTATAGCCACCTGACAAAAACTAGCCCCCTTTGCACTAATTATTCAAATAGCCCCCCTTGCACACCCCTTACTACTCACAGCCCTTGGATTAATATCTGTATTCACCGGAGGCTGGGGTGGTTTGAACCAAACCCAACTACGAAAAATTTTAGCCTATTCATCAATTGCTCACCTCGGCTGAATAATTATTATTTCACAATATAAGCCACAACTAACTATTCTAGTATTAATTATATACATTATTATAACATCAGCAACTTTCCTAACATTTAAATTAATAAACACCACAAAAATTAATACTCTAGCAATAGCCTGAACTAAGTCCCCAACTATTACGGCCACAGCTGCCCTCGCCTTATTATCATTAGGAGGGCTCCCTCCCCTATCAGGCTTTATACCAAAATGACTAATTTTACAAGAACTTACTCTTCAAGGACTCCCACTTACCGCAACCATAGTGGCACTCAGCGCCCTACTAAGCTTATACTTCTACCTCCGACTCTGCTACGCTATAACACTAACAATTTCCCCCAACACAAACAATTCCTCCGCCCCCTGACGCATACAAAATACACAAATCACCACCCCCTTAGCCACCCTAATAATTATAACCCTATTGCTTCTTCCCCTTACCCCCCTAGCCCAAACACTAACTAACTAGAGATTTAGGATAACATCAGACCAAAAGCCTTCAAAGCTTTAAGTAGGAGTGAAAATCTCCTAATCCCTGCATAAGACTTGCAAGACTCTATCTCACATCTTCTGAATGCAACCCAGACACTTTAATTAAGCTAAAGCCTTTCTAGATGAGAAGGCCTCGATCCTACAAATTTCTAGTTAACAGCTAGACGCTCCAACCAGCGAGCATTCATCTACTTTCCCCGCCTCCCGGCTAAAAGGCGGGGAAAGCCCCGGTAGGCGATCTACCTACTTCTTTAGATTTGCAATCTAATGTGTAATTCACCACAGGGCTGTGATAGGAAAAGGGTTTAAACCTTTGTTCATGGAGCTACAATCCAACGCCTAACTCTCGGCCACCCTACCTGTGACAATCACACGCTGATTTTTCTCAACCAACCATAAAGATATTGGTACCCTCTATTTAGTATTTGGTGCCTGAGCCGGAATAGTTGGCACTGCCCTTAGCCTGCTTATCCGGGCAGAACTAGCTCAACCTGGAGCCCTTCTAGGCGATGATCAAATTTATAATGTCATCGTTACCGCTCATGCCTTTGTAATAATTTTCTTTATAGTAATACCAGTAATAATTGGGGGATTTGGTAATTGACTCGTACCCCTAATGATTGGAGCCCCGGATATGGCTTTCCCCCGAATGAATAACATAAGCTTCTGACTTCTTCCTCCCTCATTCCTACTACTCCTCGCCTCTTCAGGAGTTGAAGCTGGAGCCGGAACAGGATGAACTGTATACCCTCCCCTAGCCGGAAACCTTGCCCACGCAGGGGCCTCTGTAGATTTAACCATCTTCTCACTCCACCTTGCAGGAGTTTCATCTATTCTAGGGGCTATCAATTTTATTACAACCATTATTAACATAAAACCCCCTGCAATTTCACAATACCAGACACCCTTATTTGTCTGAGCCGTTTTAATTACAGCTGTCCTTCTACTATTATCCCTCCCAGTCCTAGCCGCCGGCATTACGATACTTTTAACAGATCGAAACCTAAACACTACATTCTTTGATCCCGCAGGCGGAGGAGACCCCATCCTATACCAACACCTTTTCTGATTCTTTGGACACCCAGAAGTATATATTCTAATTTTACCAGGTTTCGGCATAATCTCCCACATTGTTGCTTATTACGCCGGTAAAAAAGAACCATTTGGCTATATGGGAATAGTATGAGCTATGATGGCTATCGGCCTTCTAGGCTTTATCGTATGAGCCCATCACATATTTACAGTAGGAATGGATGTAGACACTCGAGCATACTTCACATCCGCAACAATAATTATTGCGATCCCAACCGGAGTAAAAGTATTTAGTTGACTCGCTACCCTACATGGAGGGTCAATTAAATGGGAGACTCCCCTATTATGAGCCCTAGGTTTTATTTTTCTCTTCACCGTTGGGGGACTAACTGGAATTGTTCTAGCCAACTCATCTTTAGACATTGTACTACATGACACCTACTATGTAGTAGCCCACTTCCACTACGTATTATCAATGGGTGCTGTCTTTGCCATTATGGGGGCCTTCGTACACTGATTCCCTCTATTTACAGGATATACAATACATAGTACCTGAACAAAAATTCACTTCGGAACAATATTTGTAGGAGTAAACCTTACCTTCTTCCCACAACACTTTCTAGGCCTTGCTGGTATACCTCGACGATACTCAGACTACCCTGACGCCTACTCACTATGAAACATCATTTCCTCTATTGGATCCCTAGTATCACTAGTAGCAGTTGTAATATTCTTATATATTTTATGGGAAGCTTTCACCGCCAAACGAGAAGTATTATCTGTTGAACTCACCACAACAAACGTAGAATGACTACACGGATGCCCTCCCCCCTACCACACATTTGAAGAACCGGCCTTCGTACAAGTACAAACAAATTAACGAGAAAGGAAGGAATCGAACCCCCATAAACTAGTTTCAAGCCAGTCACATAACCACTCTGCCACTTTCTTCTATAAGATACTAGTATAATTATAGTACCCTGCCTTGTCAAGACAGAACTGTAGGTTAAAATCCTACGTATCTTAAGCCTCATGGCTTAATGGCACATCCCTCACAACTAGGATTCCAAGACGCGGCCTCCCCTGTAATAGAAGAACTTCTGCACTTCCACGACCATGCCTTAATAATTGTTTTCCTAATTAGCACCTTAGTCTTATATATTATTGTTGTTATAGTTACTACCAAACTCACCAACAAATATATCCTAGACTCTCAAGAAATTGAAATTATTTGAACTATTCTCCCAGCAGTAATTCTTATTTTAATTGCCCTCCCATCCCTGCGAATCCTATATTTAATAGATGAAGTAAATGACCCCCACTTAACAGTAAAAGCTATGGGCCATCAGTGATACTGAAGCTATGAATATACTGACTATGAAAATCTAACTTTTGATTCCTATATAATTCCCACACAAGACCTTAACCCCGGACAATTCCGACTACTCGAAACAGACCACCGAATAGTAATCCCCATAGAATCCCCAATTCGAGTCTTAATTTCAGCCGAAGATGTTCTACATTCTTGAGCCGTGCCCGCTCTAGGCATCAAAATGGATGCAGTCCCAGGACGGCTAAATCAAACATCCTTCATCACATCCCGCCCTGGAGTATTTTATGGACAATGCTCCGAAATTTGTGGAGCCAACCACAGTTTTATACCCATTGTTGTAGAAGCCACCCCCCTAGAACACTTTGAAAACTGGTCCTCTCTTATGCTTGAAGACGCCTCACTAGAAAGCTAAATAGGGATTAGCGTTAGCCTTTTAAGCTAAAGATTGGCGGCCCCCAACCGCCTCTAATGATATGCCACAATTAAACCCCGCCCCATGATTTGCAATCCTTGTATTCTCGTGACTTATTTTCTTAACCGTAATTCCAAATAAAGTCTTAAACCACACCTTCACAAATGAAGTTACAATACTAAGTGCCGAAAAACTTAAATCCGACACCTGAACCTGACCATGGCACTAAACCTATTTGACCAATTTATAAGCCCCACACACCTGGGCATTCCCTTAATTGCTATCGCACTCACCCTTCCTTGAATTTTAATTCCCGCTCCAACCAATCGATACCAAAATAACCGACTAATTTCCCTACAAAACTGATTCATCAAAACTTTTACACAGCAATTACTTACCCCACTAAATCAAGGTGGACACAAATGAGCATTGATCCTAACTTCACTCATAATATTTATTCTTACCCTAAATATATTAGGACTCCTACCATATACATTCACCCCTACAACACAACTATCTCTAAATATGGGCCTAGCCGTACCACTATGATTGGCCACAGTTATTATTGGTATCCGAACTCAACCCACTGTAGCCCTAGGCCATCTCCTGCCAGAAGGAACTCCCGCCCTCCTAATCCCAATTTTAATTATTATTGAAACTATTAGCCTATTTATCCGCCCCTTAGCACTCGGAGTTCGACTCACAGCCAATCTTACAGCTGGCCACCTATTAATTCAATTAATCTCAACAGCAACTATTACCCTCATACCTATAATGACCACAGTAGCAACCCTTACTGCCATCCTTCTAGTAATACTAACACTTCTAGAAGTTGCAGTTGCAATTATTCAAGCCTATGTATTTGTCCTCCTATTAAGCTTATATCTACAAGAAAACGTTTAATGGCCCACCAAGCACACGCATATCACATGGTCGACCCAAGCCCATGGCCCCTAACCGGCGCAATCGCTGCACTTTTATTAACATCAGGTCTAGCAATCTGATTCCACTTTCACTCAGCTATTCTTATAGCACTAGGATTAATTCTGATACTACTTACTATGTGTCAATGATGACGAGACATCATTCGAGAAGGTACTTTCCAAGGCCACCATACACCCCCCGTCCAAAAAGGACTGCGATACGGAATAATTCTATTTATTACCTCAGAAGTATTCTTCTTTCTAGGATTTTTTTGAGCTTTTTATCACTCTAGCCTTGCCCCTACCCCTGACCTTGGAGGATGCTGACCCCCTACCGGAATTACCCCTTTAGATCCATTTGAAGTCCCCCTTCTTAACACCGCAGTCCTATTAGCATCCGGTGTAACCGTAACATGATCTCATCATAGCCTCATAGAAGGAGAACGTAAACAAGCAGTTCAATCTCTCACTTTAACAATTCTCCTAGGATTTTATTTTACCGCCCTCCAAGCCATAGAATATTATGAAGCCCCCTTCACAATTGCAGACGGAGTCTATGGTTCAACCTTCTTCGTAGCAACGGGCTTCCACGGACTACACGTCATTATTGGCTCAACTTTCCTTGCCATTTGCCTCCTTCGACAAATCCAATACCACTTTACATCAGAGCACCACTTCGGATTTGAAGCGGCCGCCTGATATTGGCACTTCGTAGATGTCGTATGGCTCTTCTTATACGTCTCCATTTACTGATGAGGCTCCTATCTTTCTAGTATTAAAGTTAGTACGAATGACTTCCAATCATACAGTCTTGGTTAAAACCCAAGGAAAGATAATGAACTTAATTATAGTAACTACACTTATTACAATTATCCTTTCTATTATTCTAGCTACAGTATCATTCTGACTACCCCAAATAAGTCCCGACGCAGAAAAATTATCCCCCTATGAATGTGGCTTTGATCCACTAGGCTCTGCGCGCCTGCCCTTCTCCTTACGCTTTTTCCTGGTTGCTATTCTATTTTTATTATTTGACCTAGAAATTGCCCTCCTTCTCCCCCTTCCCTGAGGCAATCAACTTTTAGATCCAACCTATACCCTTCTATGGGCTGCCACCATTTTAATCATATTAACATTAGGCTTAATCTATGAATGAAAACAAGGAGGCCTAGAATGGGCTGAATAGGGGGCTAGTCCAAATATAAGACCTCTGATTTCGGCTCAGAAAACCGCAGTTTAAATCTGCGGCCCCCTTATGACACCAGTTTACTTCAGCTTCACCATAGCATTTACACTAGGACTCACAGGGCTAGCATTTCACCGCACCCATTTACTCTCAGCTCTACTATGTTTAGAAGGCATAATATTATCTTTATTTATTGCCCTCGCCCTATGAATACTACAACTAGAATCCACTGCCTTCTCTGCTGCCCCTATTCTATTACTAGCTTTTTCAGCTTGTGAGGCTAGTGCAGGCCTAGCCTTACTAGTTGCCACAGCCCGAACTCACGGGACAGACCGCCTACAATCCTTAAATCTACTACAATGCTAAAAATCTTAATTCCAACAATTATGCTATTCCCCACAATCTGATTATCCCCCTCTAAATGACTTTGAACCACTACAACCCTTCAAAGCCTGGTAATTGCCCTAGCCAGCCTCAACTGAATTAACTGATCCTCAGAAACAGGTTGAACTTCCTCTAACTTATATATAGGCACAGATCCCTTATCAACCCCACTACTAGTACTCACATGCTGACTATTACCCCTCATAATTCTAGCCAGCCAAAATCACATTAAAACTGAACCCATTAGCCGCCAACGAAATTACATCACCCTATTAACCTCACTACAAACCTTTTTAATCCTGGCATTTGGAGCCACTGAAATTATTATATTCTATATTATATTTGAAGCAACCCTCATCCCCACCCTAATTATTATTACCCGCTGAGGTAATCAAGCTGAACGCCTCAGCGCCGGAACCTACTTCCTGTTTTATACACTAGCAGGTTCCCTTCCCCTTCTAGTTGCTCTACTTCTTCTCCATCAAACTATAGGGTCCCTCTCAATACCTATTATTCAATATTCACAACCCATAATCCTTAATTCCTGAGGTGATAAGATTTGATGAGCAGGCTGCCTAATTGCCTTCCTAGTAAAAATACCCCTATATGGCGTACACCTATGATTACCAAAAGCCCACGTAGAAGCCCCCGTAGCCGGATCCATAGTACTAGCAGCCATTTTACTAAAACTTGGGGGCTACGGCATAATACGTATAATAATTATACTAGACCCCTTATCCCAAAATATAGTCTACCCTATCATTGCGCTAGCATTATGAGGTGTATTAATAACCGGCTCCATCTGCTTACGACAAACGGACCTAAAATCATTAATTGCCTACTCCTCTGTCAGTCATATAGGTCTGGTTGCAGGAGGTATTCTAATTCAAACCCCATGAGGTTTTACCGGCGCCCTTGTACTAATAATTGCCCACGGTCTAGTATCCTCTGCCCTCTTCTGCCTAGCCAATACTACATATGAACGCACCCATAGCCGAACAATAATTCTAGCACGAGGACTACAAATTATTTTTCCCCTAACAGCTGTTTGATGATTCTTCTCCAACTTAGCAAATCTAGCCCTCCCCCCTCTACCTAATCTAATAGGAGAGCTTGTAATTATTACTGCACTATTTAATTGATCCCCTTGAACTTTAATTTTAACAGGTACCGGCACCCTCATTACCGCAGCTTATTCTCTATATCTTTTCTTAATAACCCAACGAGGCCCCCTTCCCCGACACGTTATTAATCTTCAACCATTCCACACACGAGAACACTTACTAATAACTCTCCACCTACTTCCAGTTGCCCTTCTCATCACTAAACCTGAAATCATGTGGGGCTGATGATACTGTAGACATAGTTTAACACAAAACATTAGATTGTGGTTCTAAAAACAGGGGTTAAACTCCCCTTGCCCACCGAAAGAGGCCCGAAGCAATAGAGACTGCTAATCCCTACGACCGCGGTTAAACTCCGCGGCTCATTCAAAGCTTCTAAAGGATAATAGTTCATCCATTGGTCTTAGGAACCAAAAACTCTTGGTGCAACTCCAAGTATAAGCTATGGTAAATACTATTATAACTACAACCCTACTCCTTACCTTAATAATTTTGGTGTGACCCCTTATAATGACACTAAACCCCAACCCAATAAACCAAAAGTGGGCCCTAAAACATGCCAAGGCTGCCGTAAGCACCGCATTCTTTATTAATATAATTCCCCTTATTATCTTTTTAGATCAGGGCACAGAAAATGTAATCACCACTTGAAACTGGATAAATATTATAAACTTTGATATTAATATTAGCTTTAAATTTGACCACTATTCACTTATCTTCACCCCCATTGCCTTGTACGTAACATGGTCTATCCTAGAATTTGCACTATGATATATACACTCAGACCCTTATCTAAACCGATTCTTCAAATATTTATTAATATTCCTAGTAGCAATAATTATTCTAGTTACTGCCAACAACATATTTCAACTCTTCATCGGTTGAGAGGGCGTTGGCATTATATCCTTTTTATTAATTGGATGATGACACGGCCGAGCCGACGCTAATACAGCAGCCCTCCAAGCAGTTATCTACAACCGAGTTGGAGATGTAGGTTTAATTTTAACCATTGTATGAATTGCAACAAACCTTAACTCCTGAGAAATTCCACAAATCTTTTTATTATCTAAAGATTTTAATATAACTTTACCATTACTGGGCCTCATCATAGCTGCTGCAGGAAAATCCGCCCAATTTGGGCTACATCCCTGGCTGCCCTCAGCAATAGAAGGTCCAACTCCGGTCTCAGCCCTACTACATTCAAGTACAATAGTAGTTGCAGGCATTTTCCTATTAATTCGATTACACCCCTTAATAGAAAACAACCAGTTAGCCCTCACCACCTGCCTCTGTTTAGGAGCTCTAACAACCCTATTTACCGCAACCTGCGCCCTTACCCAAAATGATATTAAAAAAATTGTAGCATTCTCAACCTCTAGCCAATTGGGTCTAATAATAGTTACCATCGGACTAAATCAACCCCAACTAGCTTTCCTGCACATTTGCACTCACGCCTTCTTTAAAGCCATGCTATTTTTATGCTCTGGCTCCATTATCCATAGCCTTAATGATGAACAAGACATCCGAAAAATGGGAGGATTACATAAACTAATACCATTCACTTCATCTTGTCTTATTATTGGTAGCCTCGCACTCACAGGCATGCCTTTCCTAACAGGATTCTTCTCAAAAGACGCAATCATTGAAGCCCTCAATACCTCCTACCTAAACGCCTGGGCCCTAACTTTAACACTAATTGCCACCTCATTTACCGCAGTCTACAGCCTACGAGTAATTTTCTTTGTAATTATGGGATCTCCCCGGTTCTCAACTTTACCCCCAATCAATGAAAATAATTCTGCAGTAATTGCACCAATTGAACGCCTAGCCTGAGGAAGTATCATCGCAGGCCTAATTATTACCTCAAATTTTCTACCCCATAAAACCCCCGTCATGACAATACCCTTATCTCTTAAAATAGCTGCCCTAGTAGTAACAATTCTAGGCCTTACTATTGCCCTAACATTAGCCACAACAACCTCCAAGCAAATTAAAATTACCTCCCTCTTAACCCCCCACAACTTCTCCAACATATTAGGGTTTTTCCCCTCAATTATACACCGCTCCCTTCCTAAGCTTAACCTCACCCTAGGAAAACAAGCCACTAAACTTGACCGACAATGAATAGAAATAGGACCCAAAGGACTACACCCCCTACATTACACCCTATCCTCAATATTTGATAATAATACTAATATTATTAAAATTTACTTAACCTTTTATCTTATTTCTACAGCCCTAGTTATTGTACTGCTCTCCACAACCTAAACCGCCCGAAGCGCCCCTCGACTTAGACCACGAGTCAGTTCCAAAATTACAAAAAGACATAATAATAGCACCCACGCACACACCACTAATATTCCCCCACCAACAGAATATATTAAAGAAACTCCACCAACATCCCCCCGCACTATAAAAAATTCTTTAAACTCATCAACAACCCAATACCCGCTATATTCACCCCAAAATCACCACACCGCAACCCCTACCCCTAATAAATACATCAAAACATAAACCTTTACTGACCCAACCCCTCACGTCTCAGGAAAAGGCTCAGCGGCCAAAGCCGCCGAATATGCAAACACCACCAATATTCCTCCTAAATAAATTAAAAATAATATTAAACCAACTAATGACCCACCATGCCCAACTAAAACCCCACACCCAACCCCTCCTGCCACCGCCAACCCCAAAGCAGCAAAATAAGGCGCAGGATTAGAAGCAACCCCCACCAGCCCCACCACCAAACTTAACAAAAACAAATCAAGAAAATATATCATAATTCTCACCCGGACTTCAACCAGGACTAATGACTCGAAAACCCACCGTTGTAATTCAACTATGAGAACCATGGTCACCCGAAAAACCCACCCCCTATTCAAAATCACAAACAATGCATTAATTGACCTTCCCGCCCCATCTAATATCTCCGCATGATGAAACTTCGGATCACTACTATTATTGTGCCTAATTATACAAATTTTAACAGGACTCTTTCTAGCTATACACTACACTTCAGACATCTCAACAGCCTTCTCATCCGTTGCCCACATCTGTCGAGACGTAAATTATGGATGACTTATCCGCAACCTTCATGCCAACGGAGCCTCTTTCTTTTTTATCTGCATCTATTTACACATTGGACGAGGCCTATATTATGGCTCCTACCTCTATAAAGAAACCTGAAACATTGGGGTAATTTTATTATTACTAGTAATAATAACTGCATTTGTAGGCTATGTACTACCATGAGGACAAATATCCTTTTGAGGAGCCACAGTAATTACAAATCTCTTATCGGCCGTACCCTATATAGGAAATGCCCTTGTACAATGAATTTGAGGCGGCTTCTCCGTAGACAATGCAACACTAACCCGATTTTTCGCATTTCATTTTCTCCTCCCATTTGCAATTATTGCAGCAACATTACTACACGCCCTATTTCTACACGAAACAGGCTCTAATAACCCAGTTGGATTAAACTCTGACGCTGACAAAATCTCATTCCACCCATATTTTTCATACAAAGACCTCCTTGGTTTTGTTCTCCTCATTGTAGCACTCGCTTCCCTAGCCTTATTCTCCCCCAACCTCCTCGGCGACCCAGAAAATTTCACCCCCGCCAACCCCCTCGTAACTCCCCCTCACATCAAGCCTGAATGATACTTCTTACTTGCTTACGCAATTCTACGATCAATTCCCAACAAACTCGGTGGGGTATTAGCATTACTCTTCTCTATCATAGTACTCATAGTCGTCCCCCTCCTACACACCTCAAAACAGCAGGGCCTCACTTTCCGCCCCCTCTCCCAACTGTTATTTTGAACCCTCGTGGCAGACGTGGCGATCCTGACGTGGATCGGCGGAATACCGGTCGAGCACCCCTTCATTATTATTGGACAAATCGCCTCCGTCTTGTACTTCTCCCTATTTTTAATCTTTAACCCATTAATAGGGTTATTAGAAAACAAAATCATTAATTTTAAATGCTCTAGTAGCTTAACCACAAAGCACCGGTCTTGTAATCCGGAGATTGAGGGTTGGACCCCTCTTAGTGCCAGAAAAAAGAGATTTCAACTCCCACCCCTAGCTCCCAAAGCTAGAATTCTTAATTAAACTATTTTCTGAAACCTTAACTAAATATCCTTCGACATACATTAATTTACTATGGTATAGTACATAATATGCATAATTCAACACCATGATCTAGTACATATTATGTATAATCTTACATCATGGTTTAGTTCATTACACAATATATTAACATATAACCTACATTAAACATTTTTGCTCACAATATTACAAGAAGTCGTACATAAACCATTTATATCCAAACTCATAAACATTTTTATTTTAAAATGGGTAATTGCATAATTCCTAATACCTCCATATAACCATTTTCTATGCGTTCCCCAGCTATACTCGCTAATAATCATCCGATGTAGTAAGAGATCACCAACCCTATATACCTTAAGATACACGGTCCTTGAACGATCAGGGACAAAACTCGTGGGGGTCACACTACTTGCACTATTACTGGCAACTGGTTCCTATTTCAGGTCCATACGTCTAAGCCCCTCACACTGTGAATTATACCTGGCATCACTTAATGGTGGGACTTCGCCGTAGCAAGCACCCCCCAAGCCAAGGCGTTCTTTTATAGGCATGGGGTTTTCTTTTTTTAGGATCACTTTCACCTGGCATATTTCATGTAGGCATTCAACAATCTTTCAAGGTTGCTCTATTTCTATGAAGAGCAAAATAATATGTAGTGCTGTAATGACATACTTGAAATAACCACATATATCTCTATCAAGTACATAACTATACTGCTGCTATCACATCTCCCTCTAAGATTCCCCCGGTGGCGCGCGCGCGGTAAACCCCCCTACCCCCCACGCCCAGCGAGTCCTAATTTATCCTGTTAAACCCCTAAACCAGGTAAGGCTCGATTGACGTTTTCAACGAGTAGCGATGTGTGTTGATATATAGTGTTATAAATTCGCACCATATTGTATA